TCTGTCCCCAATAATTAATTCTCGTTGACCGCGTCCTATAGGAATCATCGAATCAATAGCAATAAGTCCGGTTTGCATAGGCTCATATACGGAACGTCTCGAAATAATACCTGGGGCGGGCGATTCAATTAACCGAGATTCCGAAGCTGAAATCTCGCCCCTACCATCAATAGGTTTAGCAAGAGCATTTATAACACGACCCAAATAAGCCTCGCTCACTGGTATCTGAGCAATTCTTCCTGTTGCTTTTACAGAACTTCCCTCTTGTATCATCAAACCGTCACCCATTAACACAACACCAACATTATTGGATTCCAAATTAAGAGCAATGCCTATTGTACCCTCTTCAAATTCTACTAATTCACCTGCCATTACTTCATCAAGACCATGAATACGAGCAATGCCATCACCTACTTGAAGTACGGTGCCAGTATTCACAATCTTGACTTCTCTATTATATTGCTCAATACGTTCACGGATAATATTACTAATTTCGTCGGCTCTAAGGGTTGCCATGAGTCTTGCTTAATTCTTTTTCAGAAGCAAAGGAAAAATCAATAAATAATACCTACAGTAGAAGGACTAATCAGTTATTTCTTTCATCGCCCCAAACATATGAATATTAGCACCGATAGTGCGTAAATGTAACTCGTTGTTCAAACAACTATTCAGAGTTCCTAGAGCTCCTTGTAAGGCTTGTTGAAAAACGCGTTGTCTGACTTGATTAATCGCTCTTTGTTGTTCAAACTGAATGGTTTCATTTTTGTAATTTTCTAATCGTTCCAAATTCTGATAAGTTGAATTAATCAAATTCAATTTTTCTCGTTCTATCTCGGAATATCCATTCACTCGAAACTCATCCGCTTCTATTTTCACTTTTCGTAAGCGGGCCTTGGCCTTTTCCAGCCTTTCAATGGACCCTTTGCGTAGCTCTTCTGAATTTCGAATAGTACTCAAGATTCTCTGTTTTCGATTATCTAATAAATCACTTAATGAAAGTAGATTATCTTCCCATTACAATTAATTTTAACAATTCCATGACCTCTTCCCGAACCAAACAGGAATCTTTCGATTCATTTGGCTCTCACGCTCACTTACTTATGGGGCATTCCCGTATCACTTTTTTATTTATATTTTTTTTTATATATATAATATAATGAGCTTATCCTCTCTTTTCTGTTCGGATTCAAAAATATTGAAACGGATCATTGATCCAAGACCAGAATATTCGGAGGACTCTTCCGACCAGACAAAAAATCTGTAATTATCGGCAAAGTTGTTTCTTTTTTTTTATTCAAATCCAAAAAATTCCGCTTACTTTATACATAGGTCGTCGATTCCGCATTGGATAAAAAAAGGAGGGGATTCCCGTTTTTCAGTAACAATAAAAGGTTCACAAATCATTTTATCGATATGAGTGTTCTATATCGAATAAAATGCAAGGATTCGTTTTGAAACTCTCGCCATACTAACATAGTGGTAGAAAGAACACCAATGTTGCGCCCAGACTTCAAACAATTTAGCTTTAACCATGTTTAGGGCCCCATATTATTGGTTAATAGAGAATCAAAGTGTATTTACCAACGAATCACGAAATGCTACGGTTCGTACATATGATTTCTGAATTGATTCAGAAGTAATTCGCGGGATCGTGCACCTTTCTTTCCTAGTTATAAAGAAAAAAGTGCAGCTGGTTAGATCCAGCTTATTCTTGAAATAAACAACTCGCACACACTCCCTTTCCAAAAAAAATCAATACACCAAGGACTACACTTAGATTTATTGGATTTGTTGCTAAAATATCGGTATTAAATCCGAAACTCCCGGCGGACGGCCAGTGACCCAAGGAAACGAAAGAATCGGTTACATTTTTCATATGATCTCCTCTTATAGATAGGACTGACTAAATTGAACAGAGTTCTTTTTGTATTACTTCACCCTTTGTTGATTTTATTTTTTTCCATATTTCTCAATCTATTTAATTTCAATTGAACTCCCCCCCAAAAAAAAATACTTAATTATAATTAGGTCCCAGGCCAGGTATCATATCAATTACGATATATCTCGTTCGTTGCAAGGCGTACTAAAAAAGGGGGTTCCATTGGACCGAGAACGGGAAGGAAAAAAGCGAGTGGATCCGCTAATTCCTGATCCTCAAATTAGTCCTTCCCACGGGGTATTGTATTATCTCAACGAATAAGTTAAAGTTATTGTAGGATTGAAATCTTGATATAATTTGAAAAATCAAGCGGCAAATCTAAGATAATAAAATAAGAAAGATCAAAATAAGACTTTCCCATTTATTTCGAGGATTAAACAAAAGGATTTGCAAATAAAAGCGCTAATGCCACGACCAGTCCATAAATTGTTAAAGCTTCCATAAAAGCCAGACTAAGCAATAAAGTACCTCGTATTTTACCCTCTGCTTCTGGTTGTCTCGCGATACCTTCTACGGCTTGGCCCGCAGCAGTCCCTTGTCCAACTCCAGGTCCAATAGAAG